TACTCCGATGGATTGTTACTGTGTATTGCTTAACTGAACAGTACCAAACCTTTCAATAAAAGGAAAGGTTTGGTACTGTTCAAATGTTTGTTGTTATTTCTCATCCTTCTTCCCATTCCATAAGTAATGGATATGTGCAGTTCCCCTGCATCCAGCAGGAATTGAACCCGCGAGTTCGCCAATTATGAGTTGGGTGCTTTAACCATTCAGCCATGGATGCTGGATAAAGATCATAAACATACTCATACTATAATATGAGTATAGACTCGGGTCTGAAATTGGGTAGTTCGGGACCCAATCACATTCTCTCATATTTGATTCATGTCAAGTATTCTCAACAGACATTTGACAGAGGTCCACAGCTGAACAACTTGTTCGAGAGTTGGTTGTTAGTCATCGATCTTGCTCTGATCCCCTGTCAGAGGTCGTCGACCCACATACAAACGTTAGTTCGTTGACCTATCAATTTTCTTTTTTTTTGTAAAAAAGAACCGTGGACCGTGGATAGAGACAATTGGTTTGTTTTTCCGGGGCGGACGTAGCCAAGTGGACCAAGGCAGTGGATTGTGAATCCACCACGCGCGGGTTCAATTCCCGTCGTTCGCCCATAAAATAAGAGAAAAAACGGACTGGATCCGATTCTTTTTTATTTTCATATTTCAGTGAAAAAATTTCTATCCATTTGGTATATTTTCTATCCATATAGTATAATGGTATTGGTTGGTTGACACGAGCTTTCCGATTATATTAAATCAATATTATATTATATAGAGATGGAAAAAAAAAGGGGAGGGGGTAAAAAAGAAATGAAAACAATAAGATCCTGGATAGTGAAATTGGAGGAGATAAAAAGCTATCAATTTCTATGCAATCCATGGACCGGATCCAATTTGGTGAGATTTTTGATTCAAATCCTTTCGCATCGGGAGCGCCTTATAAAGCTCTTTGACCTTAGAATTGTCAGTACGTTACTTTTACGCGATCTACGAAAAAACAATCAATATTTTTTGATCAAAGGTGTAGTAGTACTTACATTATCGGTCCTTATATATCACTTCAATCATAAAAGTAGTATGATTGATAGAAAAAATTTCTATTTGATGAAACTCTTTCCTATACATATAAACTTTATGGAACTTGGAAATGAAACATCGAAAGAATATTTAAAGCCTTTCACTAAGAATTGGTTGATATTTCCGCATCTTTTCCTGTCTTTCCAATTGAAAAGATCTTACAATCGATCCATAGAGCATTCCAATCCCATTAGTTTCAATTCAGGATATGACAGGAACATGAACAAGAAAGATGAGATTATCTCGGAAAATAAAGGACCGAACAAAACTCCTTCAGAGAAGGATGAGAAAGATATCAATTCGAAGATCGATTTTACTCTCAATTCAACCGAAAATAGGTATTGGGAACCTGAAAAAGATCTTTGTGAAGATTCATTCACAAGAAATAAAATGGAGATTGAGCAACGAAGAGAAAGATCAATTCTTTGGGATCTTTCTCCTATTAAAAGAGAACAAACAAAAAGAGAATCAGATTTGTCTTCAAAGTGTTTATCAGAATATTCTCCAATCTCTTGGGCGAAAGAATTATTTACAGAAGATCAAAGATATATTGAAGAGAATTCCTTTCCAAAGGAAAGCAAAAGATTCATTGATAATTTTACAAAATCAATTCGTTATTCTTTTTTTTACATATTGCCAATAGATGAACCGTGTACGGGTGGTCCTAGTGCTACTAAGAAGCCCATTGAAGATTTCAACTTATTGAAAAGGTTATTTCAAAGGCAACAAGATGTTTTTTTCCAGGATTTCAGGGATTCAAAATCCAATTCATTAATGAATAGGATAGTTTATCTATGGAAGATAAAAACATATTTTGAAATTGAAAATCCTTCCTCAAATTGTACTATTTCATCAGATCCCGGATGTAATATTCTTAGAAAGCCAAGTTATATGAACCGATCCGATTTTATTCGATCTATAAAGCGGAATTTGCCTCTGCCTTGGAATCTATCTTCTGCATTCTGTGATCAAAGCAAAGAACAGTACATATTGCACAACAATTTTAGATCGAAAACGAAAAAAATCGTTCTGAAAATAACAGATCAATTCATTCTATCAATAACTAAGCCTAACCAGGTTCATGGGAAAAATTCCCTTGATATTGATCATAACATGAATCCATTATATGAACTCAACGAGAATGGATCGTTAAGATTGAATCGGATCTTCAACCACAGAGATAAATTGAAGAATCAATCTTTATGGGTCCTACTCAATATTACTGGTAAAGAGGATGAATATTTAGATCAAATAATCAACAAAGAATTGAGCCAAAGCGATTTCAAAAATCGCTTTGAAATAGGAACCCCTCTTAATGATTATAGAACTGAAGTTTTTAATTGGTATGAATCGATTCGATATAAGATTGCCGGATATTTGGAAAATGCATTCAATAGATTCTATTTTATGAACAGGTTCAGTCGCAATTTAAAGCATCAAATTCGAACAAATTGGATAGAAAATGAAAGTTTTAATAATGTAACGAAAGATACGATTGGCCGGCATTCATCAAATTGGAGAAAAAGTCAGAGAGAATGGTTCAAGCATTCTATTATTCGAACGGATAAACATATCAATCGGAATTTGAATGTGTACAAATGGTCCAATCAGACCGAATACTTTATTAAATATTTGAAACATTTTGTTTCTAAACAAAACTATTTTCAAATAGTGTTTAATCCAATTGAATCATGTACTAATACTAATAAAGATTCAATTGGTTGGTCTGTAAGTCCCAACAAAAAAGATTATTCAAAGCTTTCTTACCTCTATGAAAATACTGTGAAGATTTTAAATTCGAAGTTAAATATCATTTCGAAGTTAAATTCTATGTTCGATATTTTCATTTCGATTTTGGATTTTCGCTTTCATAGGCTCAAAAGTATTAATTATCGAAAATTAAATGAGTGGTTGGAGCCAATTGGTGCTCTAATCGTTCATTTGAAAACATTAAAACCTTTTCTTTTAGTTTTAGATGACCATAATCCTTCACAAAGATCGAAATTCTTGATCGATGAAGGAACAATTGCACCATTTATTCCGAATGATATACCAATTAATCCATTGATTATTGACTTATTCGATAATGAAAAGAATCGCATGGAATCATTCGATAACACTTATTTTTCGACGATATCCAACGATCGAGACAATTGGTTGAATCCCGCGAAACTATCTGATCAGAGCTCATTGAGAGCTTCTTTTCACGGAGCAAATACGCTCCAATTTTTTGATTATTTGCATCATCCTCGGTCAAATTATAGGAATAGATTACCTTCTTATATGGAAAGGATTCATATCAAAAGGAAGAATCTTACATATGGACAATTATTCAATCTTTTGTCCATCCACACCAATCTCTCTTCTTTGCCCATTGGTGAAATAGGACCCGTTCACTTAGAGAAAGAGACTATTTCATTCATCCAGTCACAAGTATCTAACATATTCTTACCTAGATATTTACAACGAAAACAAAGTGGTGATCAAACCTTTGTATTAATCTATGACTTGTACAGATCCTTCAATTTACTAACTAGATTGAATCCATTCGTTCGTGACAAAAGATATCTTTCCTCGATTGAAGAGATTTCTCCAACGCCTTTAATAAGAAAACAAATAGTCAATTTGGATCAAACTTTTTGCCAGCCTTTTTTAAATAGATCCGATTCAGAAGAAAACAACCTCGATCAGTACCTTAAAAAGGGTTTCAGTTCAAACATGGGTCTTATTGAAACTCGATCTTATCAAGATGATTTACTATCCGAAATCTTTCCCAATAAGAACCAGGAAATGCTTCATCGTATTCAAGATTGGTTTGTAACCGAAAGTTCCAAAAACAGAATTGGAAAAAAAGGCATAGATGGAAGGAGTACCCTTTCTAATTCATCTAATTCATCTAATTCATCTAAGGAGGAACGGAAAATTCTATCATCACCGCGTTTTAATGAACGTGTTAAGAAACAGGAGATGTATAGGCTCTCTCGAATAGATAGTATTTTTTCAAAATGGGAACTGTTTAAAACCTATATGCCATGGGTTTTTACTTCTGCATGGTCTAAATATCTTGAAAATATACTTTTAGATACTCTTCCGGAGATATTGCTACATGGCAGTAATAAATTTGTATCTATTTTGGGAGATATTAAACATAATATTATACATAAATTGAATATATTGTGGGAACTTTATCATCCATTATGGGAACCTATACAATGGAAATTGAGAACGAATCTTTTGAAATTGAGTTTTAGATTTAGAACGAATATTCTTAATAAGTTTTTATTTATAACGAATCCTTTGAATGAGCTTCTGTCTTCCTGCGAGGATTGTTTCATAGAGGAAACTAGTGATCGAGAGAAGTCATCAGTGCCATTCATATGGGTACATCTGAGATTACTAAATGCTCGGGGGTATGAATATGGGATTCTTATCCCTTTTTTCGTCCTTGGGTATTTCGTTCTTCAATATTTTCAAGTTATTTCCTTAGCCTTTATCAATTTAAAGACAGACTTTGAACTCATCAAGTATTTAAAGGATCCGTCATACGTGATCAAGTTGCAAAAACTAATGAATCCTTCTGTAACTAGTCTCTTGTTCTCTTATATAAGAGGCATACCCAGCTATTCTTCTATGAAGATGAAGATGAAGAATAGAAAGTTTGATTCGCCTATAACTATAATAAGAGAGTTGCACAGATTGTGTTCTAGCATGGATATCCCCGAAAAAGAGATAGAATTAATAGTTCAATTTCTACTAACGAGAAAAAACATTTCTCAATTTGAATCGAATTTGACTTACAGTGATAATTTCTTCAAGAATGAATTGGGTTATCAAATGGCTGAACAGCCGGGACTTATTCACTTACGATATTTGGCCTACACTTATCAAAAAGATCTCATTAATTATGAGTTCGATCAATTTTGTTTAGCAGAAAGATGGGTATTCCTTGCCTTTTGTCAGAAGATTACCTCTTCACAAATATTGTGTCCAACCAACCCCACATTTAATGGAAAACCTTTCTCACTCCATACAGGATCATTATTTTCCAAAGGGATTTTACTGATAGGTCCTATGGGAACTGGCCGATCCTATTTGGTCAAAAGTCTAGCAGCAGACTCTTATGTTCCTTTAATCAAAATATCTCTGAAAAAGTTATTGTATGGTGACTATTTAAAGTACCCTGGTACTGAGACTTATACTGATACTGGAAAATTTCATACTGATTTTAATTTTAAGATAAAAGAAATAATGCAACAATTCAATCTTATCTTCGAATTGGCGAAAAGATTGTCTCCTTGCATAATATGGATTCCAAACATTCATGAGCTGAATGTCAATGACCTAAACCACGTAAATAGTGGTTTAAACTTAACTGACTTTTTCCTCGGTGTATTAGTGAACCATCTCTCCATAGATGATGAGAAAGATTCTATTAGAAATATTCTTGTTATTGCTCCGACTCATATCCCCCAAAAAGTGGATCCATCTCTAATAGCTCCAAATCGATTAGATAGATCGATCAATATTCGAACGCTTGTTATCCCACAACGACAAAGGGAATTTCCTATTCTTTTACGTAGCAAAGGGTTCTACTTGGAAAAACAGTTCTGTCCCGATGAATTTGGATCTAGAACCATAGGTTTTAATGCACGAGATCTAGCAGCACTTGCCAATGAAGCCTTATTAATTAGTATTACCCGAAAGAAATCAGTTATAGACACTAATACAATTCGATCAGCTCTTTCTAGGCAAATTTTGGGTTTGCAATCTATAGATAATCAGGTTGGATTCGGTCAAAATGACGAAAGACTTCTATACAAGGTAGGAAAAGCTGTTATACAAAATACACTTAGAAGGAATTCTTCCATGAATCCTCTATCTACCAAAAACGAATTATGGAAGAAAAGGTTTTCTTATTTGTCCCAATGGTATTTAGAACCTTCGATTGCCGAAACAACTATGAAGGAATTGACCATACTCCCCCATATTTTGGGTTGCTTGGCCGGATCAGCGGCTCGAGATTCTTTGTGGTCTATATCGGAACGAAATAGAGAGAATTGGATTTCTCTCGATATATTCGCTGAGCATGATTTCAATCTAGCTTCTAGTCTTTTAGAAAGTCTTCTGGTAGAGTTTCCATGGTTAGGAATATGTCGAGGTAAGTCCGATAAGGATCAAATCACATTTGCTCCTCAGCCCAAAATGATAAATCATCTAGATATTATACGATTTCTGAAAGAATATGAATTGAAGTTTCTACAAAAAACTCTCGGCACAAAACGAATGGATAGGGATATGGATGAAGAATTAATCAATAACATAAACATAGTTTGGGCTCCTAGGATCTGGCGTCTTAGTTTTCTTCGCAGTAATCGATTCGATCGTACAAAAAGAACCAATGAATTGGGATCTTTGTATCAGTTCGAATCGTTTCAAAAAGAGCAGATGGAAAGATCTCAATTTTCTATACAATATCCGATGCAATATAAAGACTCTAAGAAACCAATGTTCTTTCTAGGAAGACGATTTATTTGGTATCCCTTCCTATTAAAAGAGCAGCACCTTGTGTTTTCACGCCGAGAATTTTTCGCAAATGAAGAATTGCTGAAAAGGCTCTATATTACTTATAGTTCAAGTAGAAGAAGAGCAAAATATGGGTTTTTCCCTAAAAAAAGTTTCCAAGGTGCTTTTCGTAGATATGATTCAAAATCCATGACCAATTCGATTTCGGTCATTAAATTGTGGAAACCATTGTCTCTTGTAGAAAAGGAACATATCGAGGATTTCAAACGCATTCAAGCAATCGGTATCCGATTGGAACGTATACAGCCATATTCTCCTATATTTACATATCAACGTTGGTTGATCGAAAATACAATAGAACAGGTTGATCACTTCGAATCGTTAATTCATCGCCAAAGATGGCTCGGAACCAATAGTTTATTATCTAATGAATCTTTTCTTTATAATACTCTATCCGAGAGTTATCAATATTTATTAAATCTGTTCTTATCTAACAGAATGTTATTGGATCAAATGACAAAGACATTGTTGGAGAAGAAATGGCTTTTTCCGAATGAAATTGAACACTCAATTCATAACAGGATTAAGATTTAACATCAGACAATCTGTAATCATCGATGAAAGAGCAATGGAATATGGAATTAAGTACAAAAAATTGACCGGGCAGAGAACCAATGAGAGGTTATAGCTCCGATTTTAGATCCTATAATGAATCCTTTCCTGGTATTGTCCAAGAATACTAAGTATGTTGGAGGAAAAAAAAAAGACTTGATATCTTTTTCATTTGAAGAGAAGATAGGTTCCTCACTCCGAGATCTCGACCATGTAGAGTAAGCATAGTAAGGACAAGCCCATTCTCATTAACCTAATGAGATATTCTCTACTAAACTATGCTTACTTCTTATCTCCTCGATTTCGGTTCTAGCATTAATGAAATATACCTCATAATACAAGGGCGGACCTTGGAATGGACTCCTCTAGATAGAGAAGATCGCCAAGCAAGATCCTGCCTGTGATCCACTGTCCTATTCCAGCAGCTTTAACTTGTAGGTAATTGTCGTAATACCTCGTATCAACAAATACGAGGTCTATCCCATCCCAGTTTATTGAGAGAATATCATACGATATTTGCCATTGAACCGCTCATTCAATAAACATGAAAAATATTATGCCTTGAAGAGGACTCGAACCTCCACGCTATTAAGCACGAGATTTTGAGTCTCGCGTGTCTACCATTTCACCATCAAGGCATCCCAAAAGTGAATCCTAATTAATAGGATATATATATATTAAACATATCATGATGAATATAGAATATATGTCAGAGATAGCGTATTGGAGTATTGATATCGATCGGTCGTATTTGTAGTTTGTAGAACAAATCGTACTCCTTCATATACGTCAGGGGTCCATGGATGAAAAGGAACTGGGGAAAGCAGCTCGGATCCAATTTCTACAGTTACAGTTATGGGCGCAATTCAAATTCCTGGAGAGTTATAAATTTGTGCATCTATGAGACCATTTACTATTTATTGAAGCTCAATAACTGAAACATTCTAAAAAAGTTATGAGGCTGAATCATTAGCACCACATAAAAACATTCCTCCTAGAGCAGCTGTTAATACCAATAAAAGAACCTCTGTTATAGTCATTTCTGTACATTGAATGTACTCCACGGATAGAAGAACACATAGGGTTGAACGTAATCAATTGATGAATCAAAATATTTCGTTGAAATTGTTCGTTCGAAAATTACCCAAAGAGCTGATCATAGGTTCTTCTCTCCATCGAAATGATAAGACCACTATGCTCCTTACTAAACTTTTGAAAGAGATGAAATAGGACCAAGCTATATCTTCTTGATCAGGAATTCAATTTATAATGAAAAATTAGGCCGAGAATCAGGATACATTCTGGCCGGGGAAAAAAAGAGAACTTCCATGGGAGAAAAGCATTTGAAACTCTTTCAAATGATATCAGGGTATAATTGAAAATGAAGTTTTCACTTTGTACATGCCAGATCATGAATTAGTAATTTCTTTCAATCTCCGAAAGATAGGAGATTTACATAATCCTCATGAATAGGATCGAATATTCCTCCATAATCTATCTCCTTATTCCTTAAGCAAGCCTTGCACAGGAATCAATTTCTAATTTCTCAGGATATGTAGATCTACCTATCTATCTATATAGAGTAGATTCACTATATAGATAGATAGGTAGATCTCGATCCTGTTTATGGATTAACGGAAATGTGCAAAAGCTCTATTGGCCTCTGCCATTCTATGAGTCTCTTCCTTTTTGCGTATAGCATTGCCATTCCCTCTGGCAGCATCCATTAATTCGTGACTCAATTTAAAATCCATATTTCGACCCGGACGTTTTCGAGATGCCCCTAATAACCAACGAATGGCAAGTACTTTTCCTTGTGTAGATCTTATCTCAATGGGAACTCGATAAGTTGATCCACCTACACGTCTTGCTTTTACTGTTACATTGGGGGTTACTCTACGTATTGCTTGGCGTAGAACAGATAGTGGATTTTTCTCCGTCTTTTGTTGAATATTTTTGATGGATCGATAAAGAATTCGATAAGCCAATGATTTTTTCCCGTTTTTAAGAATACGGTTAACCACCATGTTAACTAATCGATTATGATAAATAGGATCGGATTTTGCAGTTTTTTTTTCTGCAGTACTTCGTCGTGACATGAGTATGAAAAAGGTTCAAGAATCTATTTCATAAAGGCTGAAAAGAAATCATTTATTTTGGCTTTTTGACTCCATATTGTAGGGTGGATCTCTAAAGGTATGAAAGATCTCCCTCCAAACCGTACATACGACTTTCGTCGAATACGGCTTTCCACATTATTATATCTGCATAGATGAGACCTATTCTTTATGCATATAATTCTGTTTACTCACTCTCGATTGAGTATCCGTTCCCTTTCTTTCTTTTGCTATGATTGGAAATCTTGTATTTCACATATCTATACGATTAAGTCCTTAGGTTCAAAAAATAGTGTATAAAAAAAGTGTTTCAAATCATTGCTATTTGACTCGAACCTGTTCTAAAAAGGTCAAGGTATTTTTCATTTTCTGTTGAAACAATCAGGGAAAACTTCGAAAATGATTTCGATATTGAACCTTGGACATATAATAGTTCCGAATCTCCTTAAAAATAAGATCGTTTGTTTTACGGTAGCCTGCTCTAGTCCCCTTACAAAACGTTCGTTATTAGGTTAGCCATATACTTAACATGTTCCTAGCAATTCACATGGCATCATTATGAAATGATACAAGTCTTAGATAAGTAAGAATATACAACGCACTAGAACGCCCTTGTTGACGATCTTTTACTCCGGCAGCATCTAGGGTTCCTCGAACAATGTGATATCTCACACCGGGTAAATCTTTAACCCTTCCTCCTCTTACTAATACTACAGAATGTTCTTGTAAATTATGGTCAATACCAGGTATATAAGCAGTGATTTCAAATCCAGAGGTTAATCGTACTCTGGCAACTTTACGTAAGGCAGAGTTTGGTTTTTTGGGGGTGATAGTGGAAAAGTTGACAGATAAGTTGTCTTCACTGTCACTCTACAAAACCGTACATGAAATTTGCACCTCATACGGCTTCTCGTTCGATTCTTTCAAAGTAGGATAAATTGGATTATTTTCGTTGTTCGAGAATCTTCATATTCCCTTCCTTCATGCATGCATTATGTCTCAAAGAGTAACTGAAATCAATTCAGTCAAAAACGTTTTTGTATTCCAAACAAACACTAATGAATCAGATTTTTCCGGTAAAAAGATTATGCAAAATCTTCGGGATTTCCTCTTCCTTCTCTATTGTTATCCTATAAGTACAGCGTCTGAAGAAATACTTTTTGTATGAATCGATATTATTACATGCTAATTCCTTCTTGATATCTCGATATATCATTCCTCCAAATCACAAATTGGATTCGAAATTGACGGGTTAATGTGAGCTTATCCATGTGGTTATACACTGTTCGAATTCGAACAGGAATCAATTTGATGAAAAATATTGGCTTTCGTGCTTTGGTTGGGGTTGTCCAAGATCATTTCGATGACCTATGTTGAAGAAATATCTATATCTATATGATGATATATGATCTGATCGACTGCGTAAGGCTTGCGAATAGCAATCGATATGGCCAGGGAAAGTATACAGAAAAGGAAGTTCTTTCTGATCTGATCAGAAAGTGATTTGGCTCGGTGAGTCCTTTCTTCTATGATGAACTGATGAACTGCTGGCATCCATCAGTCCTATATCTTGTTTCTGTGGACCGGTGGAAAAGTGAGGGCTCAGCGGGAAGAGGATTGTACCACGAGAGAGCGAAGGGGTCAACCTGTTCCGAAGAGACAACATTGATTTTGGAAATGTAGTTGTAGCTGTACTCTCACATCGATCCAGATCAAGATCAAGAAGTATTTCCATCCGTAGAGGTCAATATTTGCCTGCTAGGTGAGAGGATAGCGATGCTAGTTACAAATAATGTTCTGGTAGGATTTCAATGTATTTACATGAAGTAGTTAACGGTTGCATAGGGTCTTCTCTTTTCTGTTCTGTAATGATGGATCCTGTATGTACGTGTTCCTGAGAATTTGTTCATTTTCAGGTGGAAACACATCGGAACTTTTGAATGGAAAAAGATATAAAAGTAGCTCTTATTTTTCGAAAACGGTAATATCCTTGGTGCAAGAAGAACAATTTGATTCGTATCATCTCCGTATCATCTTTACTCGGTCTTGTTCTCTTTGTTCTTCCAAACAATATTGGGTCCTTTCCGCACGCACTAGTGCTAGATCAGATTAAACACGCTGAACAAAATATTTTTCATTTCAAACTTGTTTGATCAAGACAGGTAAAATATTAACAATTTTACGGGACCATATGTTATGGTTCGAATCAGTAGGAAATCCTATTTTCGAAAGGTCTGGCTTAAAGTTGTTCGAAATAAAATAGTGGAATAGTGGTGGTGAGTCTCTCGAGCCTTTGGTAAGTTATTATTAATCAGTCAGTTCTCCTTCCGAGGGTAGGGAAGGGATATAACTCAGCGGTAGAGTATCACCTTGACGTGGTGGAAGTCATCAGTTCGAGCCTGATTATCCCTAAACCTAATGTTAGCTTTTCCATCAAACAAATTTCTGTTTTTTTCTCTTATAGCTTTCTTCACTCCAAAGGCTCATGTCATCTACACGAGCTCTTTTTCATGGTATTTAATTATATTTTTCATGGTATTTCATGATATTTTTTTCCGGGGTAAAGAAGAAATGGAATGACCAAAATGGAGCTGGATATTTCAATTGGAAGATATGCAAATATTAGTAGTGAGTTGAGTGGTTGGCATGAGCTTTCCAATTATATTAAATCAGTATTCTATTATATAGAGATGAAAACAAAAAAAGGGGGGGGTAAAAAAGAAATGAAAACAATAAGATCTTGGATAGTGAAATTGGAGGAGATAAAAAGCTATCAATTTCTATGCAATCCATGGACCGAATCCAATTTGGTGAGATTTTTGATTCAAATTCTTTCGCATCGGGAGCGCCTTATAAAGCTCTTTGACCTTAGAATTGTCAGTACGTTACTTTTACGCGATCTACGAAAAAACAATCAATATTTTTTGATCAAAGGTATAGTAGTACTTACATTAGCATCATAGAAAAGAAAATACTCGAAAATAGGATCTAATTAATAAAAAATATTTTTTCAAAAGAACGGATTACTACGGTATATTCATGACTAGGCCTAGTGATAATCTATTTAACCCCGATACGAATTATCGTCTGAAGATAAAGATAATGGATTCTTTTGTTTTAAGGATAACAAAATCTAGTTAGGTAAACGACTTTCGACATCGATCGTTATATGAATATATTCTATAAAATAGATGAGAATATATCATGGAAATTTACCTTTCAATTTCAATTGGTAGATTCCATTATTATTTATTTTCCGTGAGAGAATGGATTGATTCAATTTGCAGCAGATTCCGATAAAGAACGGAGTTATCTACGATAAAAATGAATAAATGAAATACATAAGATGTCTTTCACATCACAATATATTAATTAAACCCACTGTTCGTTATGGCAGTTCCGAAAAAGCGTACTTCTAGATCCAAGAAAAGAATTCGTAAAAATGTTCGGAAGGGAAAAGCATATCGGGCCGCAATAAAAGCTTTTTCTTTAGCTAAGTCTATCTCCACCGGTCATTCAAAAAGTTTTTATTGCATAGCCAATGATGATTCCTCCGGATCATCAAAATAAATTGATATCAATTTTTATTCGGATGACCCGTAGCACAACACGAGGGAATATACGACACCACCCTCCAGGACCCTGGAGAACAGTGATGCGAAATAAATCATTTTCTTCGGGTACTCCCAAGGGTGGTGGTCGTACGAAAGGGACACGATCATTAATTAGTTCCACTACAGTACTTCCCTTCAACCAGCCAATCTGGATAAATGGGAAATTTCTCAACCATTCCTCTATCCATTCCGCCTTCCCACTAGAAAGGGATTAGAGTTCATCATTTATTGTAAGGATCCACTTCAGCATTACCATTATGCTACATTTCCGGTAGCTCAACCTTATAAACATCCCAATCCATCCATTCCGATCCGAAACTAGTATCGAAACGATTTCTTATTTTTGATAAAGAATGGCACAGAACCTAGGGAATCATGCATAGAGATGATATTATTTCATTATGGAAATGGAATCGCTCGTGCATTTCGTAATAAATGCAGGTTATTGCTCTATAGCGAATAATTACTAGTTCGTAGTTCCAGATATCTCGATATCTCGATTCATCCTTCTTCTGCTTCTGTTCCTTCCAATGATTCATCTCTGAACCCATTCTTTCCCTCCTTTATGCTTGGATAGAGTGCTCAATCCTTTAGGAGAACTCAAAGTCATCATCTTTCTTCGTATCTCTACCATTTATAATGCATAATGTAAAAACTCTTGTGGCAGAGATACATAAAAAAAGCTGACCAAAATATAGGTGCGTAATCTAGTGCAACTTTTTATTCTATTAATGAAACCCCTTTCTACATCTCAGAAGCTCAAAAAAGGATCAATTCATTCATTAGCAGCCTGTATATAGTAATATTAGTCCGTATTTCATATTATTGTGAGCTATCAATATATTTGGATGTCTCCCCTAAAAATTGAAAGTCCAACAAAATATTGGAGAATAATCATACGGGAGATCATGGATCAGAAACATAGTTTTGTTCTAGATATGTATATGATCAAACCATCCAATCAAAAAGATTGAAAAGTTATGATCCATGTATCTCTCTTTATTGTTTGGAATCTAGTTGCTCCGATTCTTCCCATCGTGAGCAAAAATGAATAGATATTCCTTGTCCGATAATGCATGTGACTATTTTCTTATGCTCTTTCGGAGCAGTGGGATCTGAACCCACGACCTCCATCACCCCAAGATGGCACGCTACCAAGCTGCGCTATGCTCCGTTATAACCATCAACCAACATAAAATTGATTAAATGTAAATGCCCGATGTTATATTCACAGATTACTCCCTCTGCTAGACACGTTCCATAACATTGACGATCTGGTGTAAATAAGCTAGTATGGTCCCTACGAAGCCGCCATGGTGAAATTGGTAGACACGCTGCTCTTAGGAAGCAGTGCGAGAGCATCTCGGTTCAAATCCGAGTGGCGGCATTTTTGAAAGAAGATCTACTCAATCACTTCTTGCTATGTAGCAATATCTGTTCAATCTATTTCCATTGTGATAAATAGATCCTATCTTTCCATCATAGATCTCATTCGGAAATAAAATGAATAAATGGGTTTATTATGATATTCATAACTTTAGAACATATATTGGCTCATATCTCTTTTTCTCTCATTTTGGTTGTCACTCTCATTTATTGGGGAACCTTAGTTTATCCAATTGAAGCACTAAGCAGCTCGGGAGGAAAGGGCATGATAGTTACTTTTCTTTGTACAACGGGATTATTAATTACTCGTTGGCTTTATTCGGGACATTTACCGTTGAGTAATTTGTACGAATCATTCATGTTCCTTTCCTGGAGTTCATCCGTGCTCCATATAGTTCTAGAAGTACGGAGCCAAGATGATCGGTGGTTAGGTGCAATCACCGCGCCAAGTGCTATGTTAACTCATGGTTTTGCTACTTTAGGTCTTCCGGAGGAAATGCAACGATCCGGAATGTTAGTACCCGCGCTACAATCTCATTGGTCAATGATGCATGTAAGTATGATATTGTTCAGTTATGCAACCCTTTTATGTGGATCCCTAGCATCAATAGCTCTTCTAGTGATTATGTCCGGAGTAAATAGACAGGTTCTTCTCGGTGCGATAGACAATTTATTTTCCCGATCCATTCTTCCCAATGAAAATTTTTATTCACATGAAAAACAAAAAAGTGATTTGCAATACACTTTTTATTTTTCATCAACGAATTATCGTAAATGTAAATTGATCAAACAATTAGATCATTGGAGTTATCGTGCGATTGGTCTCGGTTTTTCTCTTTCAACCATAGGTACTCTTTCTGGAGCAATATGGGCCAATGAAGCATGGGGATCTTATTGGAGCTGGGATCCAAAAGAGACTTGGGCATTAATTACTTGGACCATATTCGCAATTTATCTGCATACTAGAATGAATAAGGGTTGGCAGGGTGAGGAACCGGCAATTGTGGCTTCTTTAGGATTTTCTATAGTTTGGATCCGTTATTTGGGGGTCGATCTATTAGGAATAGGATTACACAGCTATGGATGGTTGATCTAACATAGAACCATAAATGGACCGAATTCCCGGAGGGAAAAAAGGATAGATTCGATCCAGTTCCTTTATGTAATTGATAAGTTACATCAATAACTGGTCCAAGTTATTTCAAAGATTCATTATAGAATGATGGAATCACTACTTGAAATAACTTGAACTAACTTTAACTATATTAGATCAAAATAAAAGAGAAATAATTTCATTTTTTTTTATTTGCTCCATCCCATTCCATTAATCTCTAATCTCTCAAATCAAAAGAGGAAAAAGATAATTTTGTATCCATTAATTATATTATATAGCTAAAAATCCATCTGGAAAGTACAAAAATAATTTTTTTGCCATTCATTTCATAGATGGAAGGATCGAGATGAACTAACTTTTACCCCATCCCATCATCCGTGGGTAGAAAGGAACAGATCAGGATAAGAATCTCTCCAGAATCCGTTAAATAAGGGTTCGTCACATTTTCAACTTAGAATATTCAACGTAACATAGACAACAAATGGATAGGAGTTAATATCACTCCAATTGCCACTATTGCAGTAACAATAATTCGATTTGAAAGGTCGAAAAAATTGATAACCAGTCATTTTTTTCGGGAAGAAGATCTAATAGATTCTGCCACAAAACCACAGATTTCCGGCAATGCAAGAGAAGCCATTTCAAAACTACTGGACATAGTATTTTAGGTATTAATATAGCCCTATTATTTCATCAAGAAGAAGAATACGTATCCTATCGTCACTTGTTCCCGCTAAGAATGAAAGTGCCGTACCAATCGATCCATGAGAGATCATTTGAAAATGGATCTATTGGGACCTGTATCTGCCATGGAACCAATAATTACAAAACCCATACGGGATACTGAAGACTATCCTTCTTTTCCAATTCTGTTTAAATTCAATAAGATCTATCCAGTTAGAATCTTTCTTTTTTCAAATTGGATCAATGAATTATTGAATTGGAAATGGTAACGGACGGAATGTATAAGTAATGAAAAGGAGCTCTAGTAAACAAATACCTAGAGTATACCATCGAATCAGCTCATTCCCTCCCTCTATGGGAGGGGAAATAATGGTATTAAGGAATTTGCAGATATGGGCGAACTAACAAATATTGTTGATTGATCTAGGGTAATTCGCTCATTATAGAAATGGAAGAGACTTTCCATCTCTCTCTATAAAAACCCATACTTGATCCAAGATATTGTGCATATTGATCAGTAAGCTAGACCCATACTGCGAGTCGTCTCATGCCATAAATAAACACGTACACTCAAGAAATCTGTTGGACAAGCGGATTCGCACCGCTTACAACCTACGCAGTCTTCTGTTCTTGGAGCAGAAGCAATTTGCTTAGCTTTACATCCTTCCCAAGGTATCATTTCCAATACATCTGTGGGACAAGCTCGTACGCATTGGGTACAACCAATACATGTATCATAAATTTTGACCGAATGTGCCATTGGATCTCCATTAGTTAGTAAAAAGTTTTCAATTTGATAAGATCATATATAGCCAAATCTTCTAATATATGCCCAATAAAGATGGCTAATAACGGGATATTATGAATATAAAACGAATCAATAATTGTACTATCAATTATGTTTGGAACCAATATTTTAAGGTTCTGTATTTTTTTAATGGGACAAATATCTTTGTCCTATTTCGATCCCTCCGTATCACCCCGAATATGGTTCAATCGTGAAAGGTCATTTTCATAATGAGTTTGATATGGATGGATCAATCATGTTTTTGGTCGATCATAATACTATAGAGATTTCGAGAGATTCTGGTCATATAGAATAGATAAATCTTCTGAAATATACCCATCATCTTTTTGGATAGGAATAGATATACCGATTCCTAATCTATAGATCATATATACGATACTCTATCACCATTTCTACAAATGAAATTGATCGATACGAGTCGATTATAAGAAGAGAGAGTTTGCGCACCGATATCCGCTATTAAAAGCCCAGGCTATAAAAAATGAGAAGCTATACAACCCAACTCTAGCATAATCACTCTGCTATAGCTAGCCCTTTGGGATACATATTTCCCAATCGATCTTAACGGCGCATTTACCGTTATTGCCTCTGCGAACATAGTAGCTAAATAATCCCATTGCGTTACATAGGGGAGATATTGGACAATTGTTTGGTTCTAAACAATTTGATCCATCCTTCCCCCCTATGTAAATAATCTGATAGAGGTTCACAGTCAATAACATTTTGACTATCTAGCAATAAGTCGAAGAACACCGTGCATCGATGGATAATGAGGACCCATACTTACCATCAGGGGGTTTTTCTCTGTAGCAAGCATGATCATATGTCACCCCTCTCCGGTTCGTTTTCTAAATGAGAACAAAAGAACGACTAATTGGGATTCGGGATCTTTCAAAATTGGAATTGAAAACTTCGAAATTAACGGGTTTTTAGTCCACGAATACCTAATCGACCGATTAAATCATCGTAACGAAGTTTATCCCTCTTAGAGAGATAAACCAGAAGTTGCTTACGTTTGCCCAAAATTTTCCACAAACCTCTTTGGGAAGAATAGTCTTTTCCGTGCAATTGCAGATGTTGGGTAAGTCTTAGGACCCGATTGGTTAAATAAAATACCTGAGATTCAACAGATCCTCTCTGTTTATCAGGAATCAGATACGAACTAATGGATAAATTCTTAATCATAAAAAAAAACAAATTTTCCTGGAGTTGAATGGAAATTTTTTTTTCTCGAGTCAGAAAAAAGAATTAGATCCATTCTTTCATTTTCATGGTCCATATAATAATTCTGAATTCGTTCCGACCATTTCTATTGAAGAAAAATTGGTCGGATTCTTTCTATCCTCTTGGAGGAACATCTGGTTTTGGACCTATGGCAAAATACGATACGAGATGTAGAATCTTTTCACATTGATGAAACGAAACGAACAGATTGGTTCAATTTATTTATCCTGAAACTCCATTGAATCAATCTATTCTTTTCTTTCGACGAAAACGTAATTGAAGCAAAAAATCTATCAATTGAAAGTTAGGGGATACATACGTATTCTCAACATTGCGGATCGACTCCCATCATTTGTATTGAACCAATATCTATTCATGCAAATAAGATCCTCTAATCGATAACTAGGCCAAAGAAAACGTTTAATTATTTGCGTTGTATCTGCGCTAAGATGTTGGTTTCTTTCCATGAGTTCTTCATCATTTTGTATGTCTATGTCTTTTCCATTGGAAAATCCTGCATGATCGTTCTCTGGATCAAACCGATTCAGGATTCGAAATTCTCTGCGACGTTTCGGAAGCAAAATATCTTCTAAATTGAGGGAACTCAAAATGTTTTTTTCATCCCCCAGAATTTGACCGCGTTGCACAGATCCATCATAAAGATTTCCATCCATCCATTCCCGGTCTCCATTTTGAAACTTCAATGAAATACTTACGATTTTATACATCAGGAATTCGTAATCTGGTATGCTTGATAAACGATACGGTTCGGGGACCACTATTTTTTTATCTACCCATATTTCTTTTTTACTGCTTACCTTTATCGGAACATCCCCCTGAATAAGATTATTTTCCCATATTTCATCTTCATTTCTATCCTTATCAAGAAGAAGGAACATTAGATTCAGATTCACTTTTCCCTCTTGAATATTGGTCCAAAGATATTGGTCTGGATCCTTAATTCCGGACATAACCCTGCAAATATCCGACAGCTTGAATACACTTTCTTCCCCTATAGCTTCTACCGGTCTGTATTGAAAAATAACTCTATTAGTTCGTTGACCTTCTATTTTACCAGTTTGTTGATCTTCTACTTTACCAGTTTGTTGATCTTCTACTTCACCAGTTTGTTGATCTTCTACTTCACCAGTTTGTTGATCTTCTACTTCACCAGTTTGTTGATCTTCTACTTCACCAGTTTGTTGGTCTTCTACTTTATCATATTCATCGTTCCAATTATGCTCTTTTCCTTTTTTGTTCTGAACATATGATCTAGCACCTATTCCTTGTTCCAGAACATTTGTTGTTTCCTTCTGTTCTTTTTCCTCCATCTTTTTCCGGTCTCGTTCTTCTTGTAAAAACGATTTTCCTGGTAGGAGCTTCGATTTAGTTTCATATATATTTTTTATTCCTAAAAGTTCCGGGAATAACCATAATTTTAGATCTAATCCAGATCCTCTCTTCTCGATTCCTGGAGAATCCATAATGCCAACATTTTCTTTTCGCGTCTCATCAACCCCCTGCCGATTCGTAATAAAATAAGTCTTCTGCCTGTCAATCATTGTTGTATGATCGTAAGTACAAGAACGTATAGCATCATAAATATCAATAGTAGAACGAGGACCATTCACGATATTGAAATCGGTACCCTTCCAATCCTCCTCGAGAATATCACGAATCCACTTTTCCCTGAGAATTCCTTCATGATCGGTAATATTTTTATCATTTGGTATATCAGGTTGTACTGGTGGTCCGTGAATATCCGAATCTTTTGTCGAATCGAGATAACTATATGATAAGAGATCGTATCTGTAACGTTTGTTCATTTTCCGAAGTAGTCTCAAAGAAGGTTCCATCACAGCTGCAAATATAGAATCTTTTTGTTGTTCATAGGGAATGAATCGTTCTTCATAGCACGTACATTGCTTACTGACTCTATTTCTCCATTTCTGTGGGTTTATCCTAGACCATATTTGTGGGGATAAATTGTACCGGTCAGAACATCTCAACCATTGTTTCCAGTCATTCTCCTTCAGATCTTGTGGTTTATCGTGATCCAATATTCTTTGTATATCTAATAATTCTTTGATCTTCTTTTTGATCAAGGGATATGATGCTTGGGCTCGAGATTCTAATAAATACTTTGAATAGGACCTGTTCATTGTCTTTATCTGCCATATCTTGTGAAATACATATGCTTGGGACATTGAGAACATGTTTTGATCAGGACGAATTTCAAAATCTTGTATTTTTTCGGTGATCGAATAGTAGTTGGTAATTTTACCTCTATTTATTCTTGAAATATCATTATTGAGAATGAATATTCGTCCGTAAATTGTTGCTATATTCCCCGTGGATCGGATCCAAGCGGATCGAATCCAAAATTTTATATTTGACCCGATGAAATGAATAACACTTGGTAAAAGATCTCGGTCCATTTTGATAAAAAGTTTCATTAATTTCATTGAATAGAACCTTTTTCGGATTAATTGGACACTTTTATTTCGAAATCGACCAGGTATTCGCCGAATCTGAACCAATCGCTTTTTGAATGTTGATCCCAACATATTAAAACTCCCTTTCGATCCGGTATTAATCTCTGAATCTACCAGAGACATTCCAGTTATAGGAGAGCTGCTATTTATGATCGCGATAGATTCGATCCGCTCCTTCATTGTGGTCGTCCGATAATCTGGATCTTTCACATTAATTGTTCGGGTTCCATATCCAAATTGATCATTAACTTCTGGTGAATCATTTGCACTACCCATAGGAGTAGTCTCACTCAGTAATTTATTTTGTATCCGGTCATTCAGTTCACTCTTGTCTATATATCTAACTCGTGGAATGCGTCCTATTCCTGTAGATCCCATCAATCGTCTCTTCAATTTTTTGAAGATAATAAATTCTCTCCTCAATCCTCTTTTCAATTTTTTGAAGATGATCAATCCTCTTTTCAATTTTTTGAAGATCAATTTTTTGAAGATAGGTTGAAAAAATTTGGAAAAAGGTCCTAGCTGTGGGTTTGGATCACCATAAGGTACGTCAGTTTCCAATCCAAAGGTCGTTAAATAACTCCAACGCAATCTTTTCTCGAATCGGGGTTTGGATCTTCTATGCCAAGGCCTCAAACGAAAAGGAAATAGAAGCTTTATCTGCATACCATTTTTTTTCCATTTGTCTGGGAATTCTGTTTCGGAAAATTCGGTACCATCAGGAGCGCATTTGATATGCACTTCTCTCCTCATTTCTTCCCAATCTTCGGAAAATTCGGGGACTTGAAATAATAATATACGACCAATATTTTTGGCTATTATAAGTGATGGTAATATTATACGTTTTCTAAGAATTGATTGAGCCAATAGTAATAAACCTCTTAAATGGTTCAATTCCGCCCACAGTGCACATAAGGACTCAACGATTGTCATACTGTGGGGGACCGGTTCCGATTTTTTGGATATCTGGATTTTTTCCCTAATTTCTTTCTGGATTTGTTCCATATTAACTCTATCAGAATCGAACGTGTCGTAATAATCTTTAGGATAAGCGGGTATTTCCATTCTTATCAAAAAGAATGGGGAATGTACATTTGGTTGTATCTTCTTCCATATCGTAATTTTACGTCTTTGAGCACGTATGGATCCTGCGATTACGTTCCGACGATAATCTGACTCGCCAAAAAAACGTTTCAGAACTATTTGTCGTTGCTCAAGATCAAAAGTCAGCGTACTTCTGATCTTTCTTGAACGAACCTTACTCGTTGTGAGTTGAGCTGCGCTTAACTCATCATAGTCGCCCATCATCAAACCAGAGGACCATCGAGGCACATGTTTCCGGATCTCTCTAATTTCGAGAGGTTCATTTAATAGTATTTCCCTGTAAAGGGTAAGCAAATCTTTCGTTTGTGTTGAATCATCCGTAGATACATTCCCACGAAATTTCTGTAGTATTGTCCACTCGTGTTGCGCCAAAGACTCGAAAAAGAAAATATGTTCCGAAGTAACCTTTTGTTCCGTAGTAAAAAGATCAAGAATCAATTCCCATTTTATGGTACCTGTGGGCGCAACGTTTCTACCGTCGATTCGGCTGTAAATATTTACCAAATAGTTTGTGTAGATTCGTTTATTACATGAAGCAATTTCCGGTACGATATCTATATAGGCTACTCGAAGGGCTATTTCCAACCACAATAAATGTATCAACGAATCATCCTCTTTTGCATAGATCTCTTGGATCTGATCAGAAGGCATTTTCAACAAATCTTTTGGATAGATCAGGTTACCAAAAGAATAATCTATATTTGAAGAATCTATATTCGACAAATACTTTTGAAAGATCTTCCTTGCTTGATTTGGAATTATTCGTTCTGCTAATAGATAAAGCCGTTTCGAAATAGGTTCAACTTTTCCTCTTTCCGATGATTTAGTTATCGGAATGAGCGAACGAACAGTATCTGTAGGTAAAGGTTCCCAGGGTAGTCGAAAGCTTTCGTGTTCCAATTCCTGCCAATGATGAGAGATATGGTACCTATGCCCAAACGGATCATTTGGGAATCCTTCTTTACGGTCTTTCATAAAGACCTCTGTAAAATCCGAAAGATTCGAAATGATCGAATCGTTCAGCATTCGGGAGGACTCGAATTGGTTTATTGTTCCACGGAATGCCCCATTAAGGAATGGATCATACATTTCAGTAAAAGAATATCCCTGAGAATTAGAGAATTTCACTCTTCTTTCCATAACATTTTCAACAGGAGATCCATTGCTTAGAGCTTTTACTCGATCCGAAAATTCATTCCCTAAAGAATCTCTTCTTCTTTTCATGGTATGGATCCATCTATGATAAGGATCCTCAGATGAGCAAGAAGTACCTGAAAGATCTCTATATTTCTCGAGCTTTTCCCCAAGGACCAATACACTAGGTAAAAACGTAAAAGAGATTCTTTGTTTTCCATCACTCGAATATGTGCCAAAAAAATATTGAGAGACTTCGGTCCTGACAGGACCTAGTTGAGTAAATGGGCTATTCCCGATATATCGTATTGGCCGATAAGCTCTATTATGATCAAAGAAAATAATGGGCCATGGTTGCTTGAACCATGCTAACCATGTTATTTGTTCTTCCTTCGGAAGTCCTGGAAGTTTTTTCGGATCTATAGCCACAGGACGATCATCTCTAGCCACAGCCACAGAGTGATCATTTTTGTCACCGATGTAATCATAATTATTATTTCTCTTTTTAAGAAAAGGTGATGGGGCTCTACCTAAATACAATAAACAATAAGAAAGAAGAAATACACTAAAGGTTCGATTGATATAACGTCTTAATATAGTATAATCGATAGGTGAATTACGTTCTATACGGAAAGATACAAATTTTGTAAAAATGATGAATAGAATATGACCACCCAACCAACCGCAAAAACTACTTATCACAAATGATATATTATCGCCGTAACGAAAAAGAAAGAGGTTAACCAGTCTTGTTAATACGGGATTTGCTAAAAGAATGGGATTAAACAATTGAAGAATTAGACCACCCATAAATATACTTAGAATTTTTGGATTGTTGATCGAATTTATGGGGTGTAGAGATTCAGAACTTGAAGGTTCTTTGCTAATTTGATAAAAACGAAAAAACATGTATGGTACGACCAATAAAGTTATTGCGTGAGGTTTCCACAACGCTGCATAGATGGGCGAATAGTACATGGACAAAAAGACTATTAATTGTCCCGTAATAGAACCACTTATAGCTATTATACCATAGATAGGTTCTCCCAAAAAGAAAGATCTAATGGAATATATTTTAGAAGGACCAAAAGGCAATGTAGTGATAAATCCATAATATAGCCCAAATAAAATGATCGGACCTGAGACTTCTATCCATGATGATAATGGATCCCATAGTAGACCAAGTACTCTTATCATATCGAAACTCCTTTTTGATCGAAATAAAAGAATGGGAAATAGGAATAGAATAAATAGATCTGGTATCCCCCATATATATATGGGAGATACAGATAGGAATAGTTATCATTTTATACATCCATAAATTAGATTTCACAGAATAGATTCCAATATCTAACATATAGAAAATAGAAAATCGATTTAGAATAGATATTATAACATCTGGATATATGTATATGCTATTAATACATATATTCTCTGTTATTTTATCTAGGAGTAGGAGTACTGGTATAGAACTCGTTTTTATTTCTAACCAGGGTGGTCCGATCCAAGTTATCTAAATTTTCGTTACGTCGTAGAGGGCGGGTAACCAATTCAAGTACATCTCTTGCATTGGCAAATCCATGAATCTGGGCAAAAGTAAATTCAACTGACCATTTAGTACCAATTCCTCTCGCCCCTAACGGGTTAGCATGAGCCATTCCGGTGATGGCTAGGTCGGGTTGTAGTTCGCGCATACGTCGTATCTGATTCGAATTGTCTGGTTTCTCCACAATTCGTGGTATTGGTATACACATTCTTATACATGTATCTTGTAAAAGTGCTAATTCAGCAGCTTGATACCGTTTATCCATATATGGAATACCAATTTCATAAACGATCATACCACATCTGATTAAGAATCTTGCTAGAGATATTTCTAGGAGATTATCTCCCATTAAAAAGACAGATTTCCCGCGTACCAAATCAAGATAATCCTTTAAACTCTCCCATATCCGTTCCTCTCTTTCCTCCAGACTTTGGGTCTCAATACCAAATACAGGACAAATCTTTTCGATCCAAGCACGCGTTCCGTCCGGACCAATAGGAAAAGGAGCTACGATTAATTCACATTTTTTTCGTCTTATCAAAGTTGTTGCTGTACGACTCAGAAATGGGTTAACGCCACAAACATAGACTCCATCACCCAGTGATGGAAGATCGGCATATCTCTGAGCGGGCAACCAACCCGATACCTTGATGAATTGGCGTCTTAATTCTGTATTAAGTTGAGAGACCAAATTCGAAGGTAAAGACCCAAAAATAACTAAGGGAGGATGATTTGCATATTCCACCAATTTCTTTTCCTTAAGAAAAGGAAAAGGGAATAAATTTGTTTTTGTTATAGTTTTTTTCGATTCACCAACGGGGAATTCCTGTTCTGGACAACGATGTGCCATTACAGCTAACACAGTATCTTCCCCTTGAGTAAAAGCATAATCCAGTCCATTTGCTCTTGCCACTAAAATTGGTACTCCTATTTCATATTCCAACTTGGGTGCCATACCTTCCAAATCCATTTTTATTATTTCTGTAGTACAAGTGCCTATCCATATGATGACGCTGGGGTCTCTATCTTTTTTTATCCGAATACAAAGCGTTTTCAATTCCTCATAATCGTTCAAATGGGCCGAGATATCTCCTTCTTCTAATTCTGCCATTGCATAGCGGGGTTCTGCAAAAATCATAACTCCAAGTGCATTTTGCAAAAAATAACCACATGTTTTTGTGCCCACTACCAAAAAGAAACTGTCTTCAATCTTTTGATACAACCAGGATACACAGCTAATGGGACAAAAAGTATGATAATTACCCGTTTCACATTCAAAAGTTATAGTTTCATCAATTTTGGCCGGCATAATAGGGAGGGGAAGAATAAATGGCTGGGGATAATAAATAAGGAAAAGAAATAATGAATAAAAAGGATAATAAGAAGAAAAAATCGAATTTACAACGAATTGTGACTAAATTGTTGATGCTAAATTCTCGTAAACCCAAGTAAATTCTCCTGATTCTTTTTTTTCTGTCCCTCACCACCAATGGGATTTAGATAAAGATCAGAGAGTAAACTGAATAATTCCCGATCTGGAATCTCTTTTGGGACAATACCTTCTGGTTGGGACAATATTTGATCTGCTATGTCTAGATAATATTTACACACATAGTTAAGGGATGGTTCAGATCCAACCATTTCAAATAAGGTTTTACCCTTGACTCTGGAAACTCGGATATCCTCGATAATAGGTAATACTTCTATTACGGGCATTGGACAGGCTTCTACATATTTATTGATAAGATCTCTTCTAGATGTACGATTTCCAACCAAGCCTGCTAATCGGAGTGGATGTGTACGAGCTTTTTCCCTTATAGAGGCAGTAATACGATTAGCTGCAAATAATGCATCGAATCCATTATCTGTAATTATTACGCAATAATCTGCATAGTTCAATGGAGCGGCAAAACCTCCACAAACCACGTCGCCTAATACATCGAATAATATAATATCATATTCGTAAAATGCATTTAATTCTTTTAACAACTTCACAGTTTCTCCCACCACATATCCTCCACATCCGGCTCCTGCGGGTGGACCTCCTGCTTCCACACAATCCACCCCTCCATAACCCTTGTGAATTACATCTTCGGGCCAAATATCCTCATAATGATAATCCTTGGATTGTAAAGTATCTATAATTGTAGGTATTAGAAATCCTGTAAGAGTGAAAGTACTATCGTGTTTGGGATCACACCCAATCTGTAACACTTTTTGACCACGTCTTGCTAGGGCGACTGAGATATTACAACTAGTCGTTGATTTACCGATTCCGCCTTTTCCGTAAACTGCTATTTTCACCCGCCAATCCTCCTTTATCTAAATCTAAAAATGATCTCTTTATTTCAAGGTTCTATATAATCGAATTATTACTTTTTAAAGTAAGAAAAGAATTGAATGGTAGTAATATTGAATTGAATGGTAGTAATAATAATAATAGATCCTATTGTATTTAGAGTTCAATAACTCTAGGGTGGGGTGTACACAAAGTTCCAAGAGTTAAGGAAAAACCTTATTGAGTTTCTCAATAGTTCATGCATGGTCATGGGTCGATCCAAAGAACAAGAGTCTTGAACGTCTATGGGATCTAACCTTCCGTTTTTCCTCAATAGCTCAGTGGTAGAGCGGTCGGCTGTTAACTGATTGGTCGTAGGTTCGAATCCTACTTGGGGAGATCTATTTTATTCAAAACCTATTTTATTCAGAATCAGAATAGGGCTCGCTTTGACCGTTAGGAGTAGGACAAACATTACTTGTCCTTGTTCATAATATATGCATGCAAAATCGCCACAGGATCAAGATAGAGTCTCAGTAGTCCGGGAAAGGAAAGATGGAAACATCGGTCGACCCGTTACTAGTCGCTCGAGCCGTTCTGTTAGAACTATCAGTTCGTTCCCTGGAAGTCAGAATTGGATCCCTGCATGCTGTCAATATATTTCCCCTCGAATTTGGGAGAATCTCTCGTTCTC